TCAAGACAAGGGGCGGCCTGATTCGACATTGTTGTTTACTCTGATCCGGTCGAGGTGGTTTTCGTTTACCAGCGCGTAGGTGGTCTAAGTTCCTATGACCGAGTCTTTCTAGCCCCTGTGAACATAAGTTGTTTAATAGTTGGCATGTTGAATCATATCATATAAATAATGGGCTGGTTTAGATCGATCCTAACCTGATGATGATTCAATTACTCGCCTCCCACTTGCCTTGATATTGATACAATCTTTCTCTCTATTACGCTATTTCTCGGTTAATAACATGGTAATTGCCCCTGCCAGTACCGGAAGTGATAATAAAGGTGGGAATGCTGTCACTAGAACGGACCACACAAATAGGGGTGATCTATGCATAGTCATTCCAGGTCCACGCATGTTGGAGATAGTTGTTATAAAATTGATAGAACCTAAAATGGATGAAACACCAGATAGATGAGGACTAGAAATTGCTGAATCAACTGCTCCTCCAGAATGGCTGGTAATACCACTTAAGGGCGGATAGACCGTCCACCCAGTGCCGCTACCCACTTCTACTAAGGCTGGGCTTAATAGGAGCACGAGATTTGGTGGCAACAACCAGAATGAAATATTATTTAATCGTGGAAATGCCATGTCAGGCGCACCTATCAGAATCGGAACAGACCAATTACCAGATCCACCTATCATCGCCGGCATAACCATAAAAAAGATCATTAAAAAAGCGTGAGCCGTTATTAAAACATTATAAAGTTGATGATTCCCACCAAGAATTTGATCGCCGGGTCGTGCTAATTCCATACGAATCAGTACTGAGAAGCATGTGCCCATCACTCCAGCAATGGCACCAAAGATGAAATGAAATATAGAGTCCCTATATCTTTGTGGTTAGTGGAGAACAGCCATCGGACCGGATTTGTCGTAAAATTGAGATTCTTTTGTTTCCTTCCTTATCAGAGAAGGGTCCCTCTTAGGGAGCTGGGGCTTCTTTTTTGAAAAAAGGGGGGCTAATACACAGGGAAGAGGCTTACTAGAAAAAAAAGACTAACTAACTACATAGCTACTTACATAACATAAGAGAATTTCATAAAGTCACTCTCTCCAACCTTTTATATATCCGGCTTTATAAAGTAAATATGAGATTTGCGTTGGTTTTTCCAACGAAACTAAGCACTTTTTTTATTTATCATTCGGAAGAGCTCTTTTTGTGGTCTCACTTTACCACCATCTGAAATGCGCGATACTTCGATTGGTGGAAGCCAGTCTATGAAGATTCCCCCTTTTCTTACGTGCAATTCCCCTCTTTCGGTAAGCATCCAGTATCTCATCAAATGAACATTGCTCTAAGCTTGTCCTGTAGATTATACGTCGTTTGAAAGCTGCTTCAAGGGTCCAACGAATAGCTAAGGTTTGTTGACGATCCCTGGCTACAATCCCAGGGACATCATAAATAGTACCTGCTCTTCCTACTCTTTCCACTTCGCATATGGGCTTTATATTCTCTAGGGCGTCAACCATAAGTTTGATTACATCGCGTTCAGTTCGAGCGGGGCGATGAAAAGTTTGATAAACAATAGCACGAACTCTTGTTTTTTTACCTTCTTTCATGCGAAAGTTGACCAACTTCTTGATCAATTGTTTTTGCTCACCATCCAAGTCCCCCATATAGCTTAGAATTTCCGAGCAATTGGAAGCCGCTTTCGATGACGAGGCCGAAGAATTTATATTACGCGATCGTTACTGTCCATCTTTATCAGCCAACTCCCCAGTTTCCAACAGTGACTGTCTCTGATCCCTCTATTTCTTCTGAGCAGCAATAGAAGTATAAAGTAAATTGCCCAATGTTTCCAAATTAGTCCAACTTCGTACCTTTCCGGCATAAACCATATATCTCAGAGAGGTCGTATTTCACCAATCTAAGTTTTGCACAGACTTTCTACATGGGATCGCCTTTGACATCAGTTTGCCACACCTTACTCACAATAGGGTGGAACTCGGGGAGTGGGAGTTCAGTCATGAAGTTGAAAAAGGAAGGATATGCACCCCTGTTCTAACCACACAGGCACTATGATCAGAGAGGCCCTTGGGGGTGAATTCAACTTCAGATTCAGATAAAGGCAGAGAGCCAAAGCACTTACAATTAGCAAGAGCTCTATCCACTTTTCTGGAAATACAAGAGGCCTCATCATCTTTCTTAGACCATGTGACGAAGTGTCCCATATATCTGATGTCCTCAAGTCCTGCACTTTGAAGACATGAAATCATTCATAGCAGAGGACCAAGAATCAGTCCCTCCATTCTTTTTCCAATTTAGGAGTCCTACCTTGGGAGCATCCCGGGCAAGATCTATGGTTTCAGCTGCGGCTAAGCGAACTACCTATTCTATAGAAGTGAATATGAGAGAAAAAGCTCTTCTTTCACATAGTGGGAGGCTGGCCTTCTCTCTTCCCAATTCTCCCAATGAGACCTCTTTCACTCACTTAGTGGATGACCCAGAGGACTTTAA